GAAAAAATGGAAGATTTAGTTACGATTCGAAATACGCTTTTCTATATTTATCCATGGATCCTTTACTAATACTCATTAAATTGGAAGTATTGATCCAATTCAAAAAAAAATTATGTTTCGCAATTAAATAATCCAATTTTCCATTTTTAATTGACCCTTGGATACAAATCACGAGAATGTATATTTTTCCTCGAATCCTTCGTTGAGAGGTAAAGGATTAAATCCTTTTAAGAAAAAAAGTTTTTCTTCGGAATATGAATCAAATCAAACCGAGGGATCCCTTAACTATAAAAGGGATTAATAAAACGAATCACACTTTTACCACTAAACTATACCCGCTACAATGGGATTATTGTATATAAATGCAACTTTTGTCGAACAAAAAAAGGTAATCGGACGTAATCAAGATAGGATCCAAAACAAAATAATGATGAAAATTATAGCATTGACGTGTTTGTTTTGGTTTTGTCAGTAAACCTAATCAGATTAGTAAAAGAGCACTCCTAATTCCAAATTTAAATAAAGAATAAAGAACAAGTTCTTTCTTTTGCTGGAGGATTTTTGACAGAACAGATAGGGCTCGATAAAACTATTTATGTTATGACATAAGAATGCATTTCACAACAATCCACAGTTCCTTATTTTTTTTTCTTTTTTTCCAGTAAAGGAAAAAAATAAGAAAAGAAAGAATAAAAAAAAAAAAAATGACACTTTGATTCTATAGAATGAAATTCCATATCATAGGAATGGAAAGATCCCTTCTTCTGATTGTTGTTTCAATAATCAATAATAAACATTTTTGTTTTCAAACAAATCATTTTATCTATATCTATGATTTGGAATGGAACAAAAAATGGCCCGGCTAGGTACTGACCAGGCCAGGCCGTGAAAAGAAAAAAAGCTCTTTCGGAAGAAGAGGTATTCTTGCTTTTTTATTTTTTTTTATTCGAAATATCTCTTTAGAACCATTTCTTTATCTAAATGGGATTGCTTATAAAAGTAGTATATATTAAAGTTGTATATATTAATAGAGTCAAAAAAAAATAAAGAGAGATAAAGAAAAGAAAGGCTTTTTTTCAAGCCTTACTTTTTGTGTAATGTAAGATAGTAATTATCCTTTTTCAATTGGGAGAGATGGCTGAGTGGACTAAAGCGTCGGATTGCTAATCCGTTGTACGAGTTTTTCGTACCGAGGGTTCGAATCCCTCTCTTTCCGTTTCCGTTGATGACTTGTTATTTTATTTATTCTTTTTTTCAAAACCTTTCCTTTGTTTTTGTTTTATTTCATATAATAAATAGGGATGTACAATAGATAAAATCCTAAACATTGAAAAATCAAGCAAGTAAAAAGAAAGGCCTTTTTATTCTTCACGTCCAGGATTACGTCCTGGATCATTAGATAGGAATCCAAAGATGAAGAGAGAAACAAAAAATATCACTACTGTGTAAACAAAGAGTTTGAGAGTAAGCATTACACAATCTCCAAGATCTTTTTTTTTCAAAAAAAAAAGAGAATAGATTCTCCATTTTTATACCCCATATCCTATTTTGACACCAATAAACAAAATGGTTTCTCGAAATCAAAAATCAAAAAGAATTTTCAGAAATTCATTTGGAATAAGAGTCGAGTCTTTCATTAAAAAAAAATCTTTCCTATTTTGAAATGACTCTAAAAGGGTTTTTCAATAAATGAAAAAGAATCCGAATGAGGAAAGAGGGGAGTCAGATTTTTTGCAGCTATCTAAGAATTGTTTGAATCGAGGGTTCATGCTGTAAGACTTATCCGATCTTATCCATTGTTCCAATTTTTTTTTTCGAATAAATTATGTCTAGGACAGTATTAAAGATCTCATCGAAAACTTACAGCAGCTTGCCAAACAAAGGCTAAGAGAAAAAAGAGAAGGGGTATTACTGGCATAAAATCTACGATTGGATTCAAAAAAGCGTAGGCCTCAGGCAATTTGGCTAAGAAAAAACTACTTGAATAAAGGGTGGAATGAAGACAGATACAGATCAAACTAAAGATATTAAGCATAACAAACATTTTTTTTTTTCTTGGACTTGGAGATAATTGTATTTTGATTGAGTTATTGTTATTGATAATTGATATCCCTTAAAAATGAAAAAAAAAAAAGTAAGGGATACCAAAAAATCCTTCTTTGAACTCACCCAATCAAAAATCCTTCAATTCTCAAAAAAGAATAGAAGAAATCATACTTTTATACAATATCTTAATTGAATTATATGTAATGATCAATAAATTCAGCTTCATTGTATATCTACACGTGTCAAAACCCTAGGAACAATAGAGTCCATAGATATTTATTTTCGATTGGAATTGACGAACAACCAAAAACAATACTACTGTTTAGTAGTATTGAATAGAAATTCAAATGGGGCGTGGCCAAGTGGTAAGGCAACGGGTTTTGGTCCCGCTATTCGGAGGTTCGAATCCTTCCGTCCCAGGGAATACCTATTCTATATATAGATAGAAACAGAGTAGAGAAATATCTATTATCACAATAAAGAAAGGTTTTCTTTTTGAACTACCTTCTCTACTCTTTAAGAGTTAAATATTGGATATTATGTGATTCTTGTTTCTGATTTTTAATGATTCTATTCTTCTTTAAATCCTATTTTTTCACAAATTAAATTCAACTAAGATACATATAGATGAAACTGAATCGAGTTGTGATCTAGGAATCTAGATTCGAAGAATTGGAAATAAAGAAAAAAGGGGGTTGCAAAAGAGGTTGAATGCGCTTTTCATCGTATGTCCATCCCCTTATACTTTGAATATTCATATTGAAGTTTAAGTTAGTTACTTCGAAAAGCCTTACGTCCCATATAATAAGAATTAATTAACAATGTAAGATAGCAATTTAACTAGCTGTGCTTGTACAAATTGGATTAAGAAATAATCAAGTTACATACATATAACGTATCTATTTTCTTTGAACCTCATTTTTAGGTATTTCATTTCGTATTTGATTTGGTTCTCATATATAATTGTAAATATATGTAATAATATATACAGGGGGGTAATTCATACATCCTATATTTTATTCCCCTTGCTTTAAATAAAAATTATTGAACGAACCCCCACCAGTCAAAGAAACTACGCGTAAAATGAGGAAATGCTTAATGTATTATTGTCGTTCTATTTCAGTGATAACGTTTTTTGGTTTTTTGAAAAAGATTTTGGATCCGTTAATTTGAAATATTCTATATTGAATATTCATAATTCATTCCAATGACAATTGTTCAGTCTATCTGATAGAGGGAATTCTTTTTTTTATGATTTTCTTTTTCAGTATGAAATCAAAGAAAAAGAGCCTAAATCTTCCTTTACATCAACTTTTTTTTATTCACTCCACGAAAAAAAGAAATAAATTTCTTTTTCTATCTATCTATATTTTTTGAATCACTGAGGTTTAATTCAAAGATGAATTATTTATGATGATAAATGCAATCTTTAGGAAAACTTTATTCAAATAGTGATATCCAGGTAGGTTTTTTTTTCAATTCAATAACTATTTGAATTGAATGATTTCTTATGAGTATTTGATATTCGAAGAAGTCTAAGATTGTTGAATATATCCTCTCAAGTTACTTGAAGATGCAATGTAGATTCAATACAAAGAACTTTTTTCTTCCTAATATTTCGAAATTAATAAATAAAATAAAAATATTGCATTCATCCAATAAAAAGAAAATCGAGGATTAAAGTGAATTCTTTCTAAGACTTCTTTAGAAACCAATGGAACGACCGAACAAATGACTATTCATGATTCCCTAATTGAATCAATTACATATCAGTTCCAAACTAGAGGAATGTTATGGTAAAACTTCGTTTGAAACGATGTGGTAGAAAGCAACGTGCGACTTGAAGGACATGATCAGTTGTGGATTCTTACACCCACCCTTTTTATTATATAGGAATGAAGGTGCTCTTGGCTCGACATCCTTTGTTCTGTTCCACTCGAAACCTCATTTTTTCTTGGGTTGTAGTGTAAACAGTATGTGATGTAGCTCGAGTAGAAAGTATTGATTCATTTCTCAGGGCAAGGATCTAGGGTTAGTGCCAATTAATAAGTTGGAACAACTTCGTAAGTGTAGTCTATTTTCGATTTCTAAATCGAAAGGATCCAATTCGAGCAAGTTTCAAATCCAAAAAAGGAAAATTTGTTGGAATTAGTGAAACTCTTTTGATCAAAAGTGTATCTTGCGGGAATCAACCGTTTATGATTCTTTGATAGAAATAAATCAGAAAAAGGGCCGTGTTGCTGCCATTTTGAAACGATTAAAAATCACCGAAGTAATGTCTAAACCCAATGATTCAAGGCAAAGATAAAATATTTTGGAACAAGGAAATATCTTTTTTTTAATTGTCTCGACAACTAGATCAAGAATAAGGAGTCCAAATATATTCTAAATGAGACAAAGAAAAAGGGGTTAGAGACCACTCAAAAAATCAAATACATAAGGGTTTTCTTTTGAGCTATTTCATATTTCCGAGTTACTCAACTTGAGTTTTGAGAATACAAATTATTTTTTTTTGATAAAGAAAAAGAAGAATAAAAAAGTATTAAATAATCTTAGTCTAATTTATTTGATTTGATGCTTTTATAGATCTATTTGACATTCGAATTGTATACATAGACATATCTTCTAATTTCTCGAGCCGTACGAAGAGAAAGCTTCGTATACGTTTCTAGGGGGGGTTCTAGTTTATCTACGTCTATCCCAATGAGCCGTTTATCGAATCGTTGCAATTGATGTTCGATCCCGAAGAGAAGGAAGAGATCTTCGGAAAGTGGGTTTTTATGATCCGATAAATAATCAAACGTATTTAAATATTCCTGCTATTCTATTTTTTCTTGAAAAAGGTGCTCAACCTACAGGAACTGTTTATGATATTTTAAAGAAAGCGGGTGTTTGTTTTTAGAGAATTTCGTCTTAATTAAAGGAAAGTCAATTAATGAAATACAAAAGAAGAG